CCTATTCATTTATAGGGAAAGAAAAGTAAAAAATAAAGAGCTAACCCTACAACTGAAATAGCGATGAAAAGAGTAAATATTCGCCTGCGAAATCTTTATTTTCTTGGATTGATAAATTTGGGTTAATCGAAGAAAATAAAAGACAAAACAAAATAAAGATTCGTTATAACAATAATAACAATAACATTAGAAAAATAAAAGGTCATACAACATTGAAATTTAAAATAGAAATATTACCATGTTTCGTTATCTAAAAAAAGAAGATATACAAACGAATAATAGATAAATTTAATATTTTTTTATTCGCAAGGAGCTGGATGAGAAGAAACTCTCACGTCCAGTTCTGTAGTAGAGATGGAATTCAGAACAACCATCGACTATAACCCCAAAAGAACCAGATTCCGTAAACAACATAGAGGAAGAATGAAGGGAATATCTTATCGAGGTAATAATATTTCTTTCGGTAAATATGCTCTTCAGGCACTTGAACCTGCTTGGATCACATCTAGACAAATTGAAGCAGGTCGACGAGCAATGACACGAAATGCACGCCGTGGTGGAAAAATATGGGTACGTATATTTCCAGACAAACCGGTTACAGTAAGACCCGCAGAAACACGTATGGGTTCGGGGAAAGGATCCCCTGAATATTGGGTAGCTGTTGTTAAACCGGGTCGAATACTTTATGAAATGGGTGGAGTAACAGAAAATATAGCCAGAAAGGCTATTTCAATAGCATCGTCTAAAATGCCTATACGAACTCAATTCATTATTTCGGGATAAAAATAAAAGGGGAAGAATCAAAGGAAATAGGTCTTGAGGATAAAAAATCATAGGTTTGGACAAACAATATTTCTTTTTTCTTCGCCCTTTGCAGTGAAAGAATAGATTCGAAAAAAAAAATGATATGATTCAACCTCAGACCTTTTTAAATGTAGCGGATAACAGCGGGGCTCGAGAATTGATGTGTATTCGAATCATAGGAGCTAGCAATCGTCGATATGCTCATATCGGTGACGTTATTGTTGCTGTGATCAAAGAAGCAGTGCCAAATATGCCCCTAGCAAGATCAGAAGTGGTCAGAGCTGTAATTGTACGTACCTGTAAAGAATTCAAACGCGATAACGGTATGATAATACGATATGATGACAATGCTGCGGTTGTCATTGATCAAGAAGGAAATCCAAAGGGAACTCGGGTTTTTGGTGCAATTGCCCGGGAATTGAGACAGTTAAATTTTACTAAAATAGTTTCATTAGCTCCGGAGGTGTTATAAAATGAGATCGTGATATGGTTAGGGGAAGGTATTTGAAAAAAAAAATTAATAAATGGATTTCGATTTATTATTTATTAATGGATTGTGTCTCATGCATATGCCTTTAAGAATTCATATTCATAAAAAAAAAAACAAAAAAAAAAACAAGATAAAGCATGTTGATTATATCAAAATTTGGAAGCACCAAGAATTTTAATTCATTATGGGCAGGGATACTATTGCTGACATAATAACCTCTATACGAAATGCTGATCTGGATAAAAAAAGAGTGGTTCGAATAGCATCTACTAATATCACCGAAAATATTGTTAAAATCCTTTTACGAGAAGGTTTTATCGAAAACGTGAGAAAACATCAAGAAAATAAAAAGGATTTTTTGGTTTTAACCCTACGACATAGAAGGAATAGGAAAAGACCTTATAGAAATATTCTTAATTTAAAACGAATCAGTCGGCCTGGTCTACGAATCTATTCTAATTATCAACGAATTCCTAGAATTTTAGGCGGGATCGGAATTGTAATTCTTTCTACTTCTCAAGGTATAATGACAGACCGAGAGGCTCGACTAGAAAGAATTGGCGGAGAAATTTTATGTTATATATGGTAATCCTTCTAATATCCGAATTGGATCCAAAACTTCCTATTTGTAAAAAAAAAAGAAAAGAGGCGGGTTTTCTAATATCGTTCCTCCTCCATCAATTGATACTTCAAGGAGGCTGTACCTGGAATGAAAGAACAAAAATGGATTCATGAAGGTTTAATTACCGAATCGCTTCCCAATGGTATGTTCCGGATTCGCTTAGATAATGAAGATATGATTCTAGGTTATGTTTCAGGAAAGATCCGACGTAGTTTTATACGGATACTGCCAGGCGATAGAGTCAAAATTGAAGTAAGTCGTTATGATTCAACAAGAGGACGTATAATTTATCGACTTCGGAATAAGGATTCGAAAGATTAGGTGTTTTTTCAACTTGCCCATTCCTTTTATCGGAATAGGGTTCGAGATGCAAAATTTCAAGAAACTTATTTTCTTCCAAAAAGTGGATTAATAATTAAGGTAAGGAATGCCAAATATGAAAATAAGAGCGTCTGTTCGTAAAATTTGTGAAAAATGTCGATTAATTCGTAGGCGGGGACGAATTATAGTAATTTGTTCCAACCCAAGACATAAACAAAGACAGGGGTAATTAGATCCGTTAAAACACCCGATGTAAAAGTAAA